GTGAAACATCGGAATTTAGATCTCATTTGTAGTCTGGCTAGGATAACAAACAAGACACTTAGGGCTTCATTGGGATTCTAAAATTTGAAATATACTTATTTCGAATGATCCAAGCCAATAGGATGAACCAAATGAGTTCTGCATCATGAACTTTGGCGTGCGCGCATCACTTAGACGGACTCTAATAAAGTCATGTAATGTAGGAGGCAATACAAAAATAGAATTTCAAAAAAAAGACAAGGGAATGAAAGGGTATCGGATTCGATTTCTATTCTTTTTTTTGAAGGAGAGGATAAATCAACTTAAAAGAATAGAAATCTAGAATCTCATTTCTTAGATACTTTGTCTAAGAAAGTCTTTACCCATCTATCAAAAAAAAATAGATGGGATATCTCTCTAAAAACCGAGAGGGCTAATATGTATTATTATTTAGACTCTTAATGAATTTAATCAAAATGTATCTCGATTCATATCAATTACTTTATTGAGGCTCAGCCAAATGAATCGTGTGTCAGGAACCAGATTTGAACTGGTGACACGAGGATTTTCAGTCCTCTGCTCTACCAGCTGAGCTATCCCGACTATTCCCCATAGTGCAGCCTCATTTTACTAGAGACGTTGGGTATATGTCAATTGAAAGGATATTAGAAAGTCTCGTTCAGGTCCCGGAATTTATTGGATCGTCAAAAGAACAACTTAGTAAGTTTCAGGATGAATAAAAATCTCCATTTTGAATCATTCAAATTCAAATGGGGATTCCTTGCTCAAAGAGGTTCATTTGTACATGTATACTCTATCCCACAAAACTCGTGAAAAGAGAAAAACCTTTCCCCTCAGAGCGTTTTGTAAAAGCGTAGGTGAATGGGAAAGAGAAGGAATTTGGAAGCACTAACGAAAAAAAAAAAGGATCAAAAAGGATAGACTCAAGCGTTAGACAGCGAAATGGGCTCTTTGGGGATAGAGGGACTTGAACCCTCACGATTTCTAAAATCGACGGATTTTCCTCTTACTATAAATTGCATTGTTGCCAATATTGACATGTAGAATGGGACTCTATCTTTATTCTCGTCCAATGACTCAATTCTTAAAAAGATCTATCAGACTCGGGAGTGAATGATTTGTCTCTTCATTCTTCAATCTGAAGCGATTCACAAGAAGTCTTATATTTTTCATATAACAAAGACAGATTCGAGTCGTCATTAATCATTTGCTATTTTATAGTATTTCAGTACGCATACCTTACCTATGTCTATTATATAGGGTTATCCTTCACTCTTTCTGAAGTTTCAAGAGAAAGATTCCTTTACCAACGTAAAACAATCAACTCCATTTGTTAGAACAGCTTCCATTGAGTCTCTGCACCTATCCTTTTTGATTTTCGCTTTCCGAACCTTGTTTTCAGAAAACGGGATTTGGCTCAGGATTGCCCATTTTTTTTAATTCCGGGGTTTCTCTGAATTTGAAAGTTCTCACTTAGTAAGTTTCCCTACCAAGGCTCAATCCAATTAAGTCCGTAGCGTCTACCAATTTCGCCATATCCCCTTTGAGATTCGGATCTCACTGTGATGTCCTTCCCACTTGTCTTTTATTTCTACCGGCCCTATTGAATTTAGTATAGACTTATTGCTCTCTCGAAAAAGTCTTTTCTCATCTTTGCTTTTTGGTCCAATCAAAAACGATTTTATCATTTATGTCTCTACAATTCAATATAAGTGGATCCATCCCATATATCTATACTGTCCTCCGTTCGATCACTTTTCGATAAAATTTCCATTACTTAAACGGTCGATTTTGCGTCCTAAATTCCACCTTTCCGAATGAAAGCGGCGGCATGTCTCATTTGTTATAACTACGAATTTCATTCAAGAATTAGAATTTGCAAGATAGATGATAGGGAAGAAAACAGAGAAGGGAAATCCAAAGAATTTGAAATGTCGGTTGAATTCAAAAAAATTTTGGAATATTTATTCATTTCGTATTCAATAATCTATAATATTATTCTGAGAAAGAAGTCGAAATTCGATAGGCCAAAACGAATCGTTATGTTCTATAAGATTTCAGATTTTTTGAAATTCTATCTTTTCTTGTTTTTGATTCATATTTATTATGAATAGCTCAGAATTTCAAAAAAAAAATTGTATGCTACTAGTTAATAGCAAGCAAGGATTCTGAGCGTTTATTGAATTCCTAGGCGTATCGAATTTCTCGTATGTCAGCCTACTTAGCTCAGAAGGTAGAGCATCGCATTTGTAATGCGATGGTCATCGGTTCGATTCCGGTAGTAGGCTTTTCTCTCTTTCTTTTGTTGATTTTTCACCATTGAGAATGTCCGTTTGAAATCAAAGACTAGTGAAAAAAATGTGTTCCGCTTTTGCTAAAAGTAATCAATTTCGATTAGGTTAGAGGAACTAAAAACTAGGACATAAAAAGATCCTTTTCTTTTTCTATATCTATATAGAGAATATAAAGTAAAGAGCTGGATATTTCTTTATCCAATTCATCTGGTTATTCTTTAATAGTACATTTGAGTCAATTTCACTTCATTTCTCATTTAGTTCAGTTTGAGTTTAGTTTTATTCTGTAAAATGAAATTTCATCAATAAGAGTGAAATATAAATAAGAGGAAGGAGTCTTTATGTCACGTTACCGAGGACCTTGTTTCAAAAAAATACGCCGGTTGGGGACTTTACCGGGCCTAACTAATAAAAGTCCCAAAGACCGAAAGGATCGTAGAAACCAATCGGGGTCTCGGAAAAAATCCCAATATCGTATTCGCCTCGAAGAAAAACAAAAATTGCGTTTTCATTATGGTCTTACAGAACGCCAATTGCTTAAATACGTTCGTATCGCCGGAAAGGCCAAAGGTCCAACAGGTCAGGTTTTACTACAATTACTTGAAATGCGCTTGGATAACATTCTTTTTCGATTGGGTATGGCTCCGACTATTCCGGGAGCTCGCCAATTAGTTAACCATCGACATATTTTAGTAAATGGTCGGATCGTAGACATACCAAGTTATCGCTGCAAACCCCGAGATACTATTACGGCAAAGGATGACGGAAAATCGAAAGTTCTAATTCAAAATTCTGTTGATTCCTCGCCTCACGAGGAATTACCAAATCATTTAACTCTTGACCCAGTGCAATATAAAGGATTAGTCAATCAAATAATAGATAGCGAATGCGTCGGTTTGGAAATAAATGAGTTGCTAGTCGTAGAATATTATTCGCGTCAGACTTAAACCGAACGAATTTTCTAATAAGGTAAAATGCGCACAACTTTGCTCCCTTTCGGCGAAGTAAATTAACCTAAGGTTAAGAGAAAGAAGGGTTTGAGCCGTATTTTTCTCTTATTTGAGTATCATAGATCGCGAGGGAGATTTTCTTTCCTTATCTCCCCCTTTCTTTCCAGTCTTTTCCGTGCCACAGCCATTAGAAATAGAGAATCTATATCAAAGAACGGTCTAACTGTATGGAAGACTGATATCGATTCTTATTTGATCGATTGTGGTTAGTAAGATCGGTGCGTTGGGTGAAGGTACGGAAAGAGAGGGATTCGAACCCTCGGTAAACAAAAGCCTACATAGCAGTTCCAATGCTACGCCTTGAACCACTCGGCCATCTCTCCTACACAATGATTATGACCCAAAAACCGAGTGAATTGCGAGTTTTTTATCTGAATTTTTGGGTAGGTCCGACTAATCAACTCTAACGATAAAAAGCTAGCAAAATAGAAACTTTTTGATCCAAGTCAAAGAAAGATTTTTCCTTCGAGGCTCCCCAGATAAAGAGAAAATTGCTTTACTTGCGGAAACGGTTAACTCTTCCTGTTTGTCAAAACAAGGTTCTCTTCTTTGTCGGCGTATCCCTTTCTTCCCGATTCAATCACGAAATTCGAAATTAAAGCAAATCGACCAATTGAGGGATCTCTCTTTTATAGACGCGGATTAATGGATCTCTTTAGATTATCATTCTAGTTAGAATACGATTTAATACCCTAAGACTTCTCAAACTCGTTTCCAATCCAAGTTTCGAGTTATCAACAACAAACCCCTAGGCCATCGATCTAGTGCAAATTCCTAAACTATCTTTTCGATGGGATTGATTGTTTTTCTATTTGGATTGTCTCGTGGATCCCCGTTATGTACACAAGACAAAATAAAATCGGCGGTTAGTCATAGACTGATTATGAGTATTCGATCCTTTTTCTTCGTTGGATCCTAATTTCAATAAATTTCGTGGGTTCTTCTAATCTGTAACTTCAATGTCATCGCTTCGTTGGTTATATGATTCCATTAGAATGAAATCGAATCAGGTTGCACTATTTTGTTTTTAGTTCTTATCAATTCCTATGAAAAGGAACAATTTGAATAGTGAATAGTTGAATAGAAGGCAGATATATATATATTTTTTTGAATTTTGAATGACTCTATTTTTATGTTATTTCGTACTGTACCATTCTTTTCGTTGTGGGATCCTGTTTCCATGAGAGAAAGGGAATGCTAAGAATTTTGAATGGATTGCTGCCTATGCCTAGACCGCGGATAAATGGAAATTTTATTGATAAGACCTTTTCAATTGTAGCCAATATCTTATTACGAATAATTCCGACAACTTCAGGAGAAAAAGAGGCATTTACCTATTACAGGGATGGTGCGATTTGATTTTTTTATTCCTCTTAGGCTTACGAGAAAGACACACGATTCGGGATCGGGATAAAAAGAAAAAGAAATCTACGCTTGTTGAAGGTAAAGTTTGGAAATAGAACAACTCCTTCTGTTGTGTATCCTCGATTAATGCAGCCTCAGATACTAAGTTTGAATTGTCGATTCTAGTATTGAGCGAAGGTTTATACCTATCGGTTCGTTATTACAGGTCAATCCTACGCTACTAGTACCAATAGGCAGCATAGGGGAAGAAGCACTACACCCGGGAATCCATAAAAAAAACTTTGTGAGACATTATCCCTTTCCTTAGCAAGCTCGGGACTACGAAGAATGGTTGGGACAACAAACATCCATCGTGTTTGTATTTTGGATACCCGTAGAACCATCGAAGGTTGTTGAAGTGACTCATTCCCGGAAATTCGGGGGCGCTGAGAACAAAGAAATTGTTGGAGTTATCATTTCTCTCTAGTACCAATATGCTCGATGTTAAGAAAGGATCTCTTGCAGGAAGGTTGGCTAGAGATTTCGTGTAAAAACACCAGCCCTGTTCAGTTCATAATGAGAATATTTTCATCTTTTTTGATTCCCTGTATTATTTTCATTATGCACCTAAGAGAGGAGCCGTATGAGATGAAAATCTCATGTACGGTTCTGCAACGGAGATTCTTTGAATTGAATGACGACCGTAACGGATGTCAGCGCAATCCGAAGGAAATTATGCGGAAGCTTTGCAGAATTATTATGAAGCTATGCGATTAGAAATTGATCCCTATGACCGAAGTTATATACTTTATAACATAGGACTTATCCACACAAGTAACGGAGAACATACGAAAGCTTTGGAATATTATTTTCGAGCGCTAGAACGAAACCCATTCTTACCACAAGCTTTTAATAATATGGCCGTGATCTGTCATTACGTGCGACTATCTCCACTATAGAAAGAAAGATCAAATACGCTAGTAAAGACTAGAAAAATAGGCTTTCTACCTATGCATCGTCTAAACGAACGATTTTTATGAGCTGTAGAAAAGAAAGAAGCTTCTTAGAAGTCAAAATATGAAGAAAAAGATATGTCCAGCTGTTTTCTTCTATGGATAAAGGATCTAATTGATAGAGTAAGCGCCGTAACGATCAATTCGCGGAGTTTTGTACCGATATAATACTAACTGCTTACTTAGGTCATGATGTGCGATAAATGTTAGGAATCCACTTTTGTAATAGAGTGGACCTACTAACGACTAAGGTGTTGAGCAGCGGTGTAGGATCAGATCCCAAAGATAGTGAGTCTTTCCTTGAAAGTCTTTTTCAAAAATTCTATAGAAAGTTCGATATAAGTTGAAATCGAGATAGTTACCTTTCAGAAAATTCGAATGATAGGATAAATCCTATGTTTTAGTCGTAGGAAGGTGGGAGCGAAGCTAAAACTAAAACAGATTATTCAGCCAAATTTCAGATTTAAGTTTGAAACTTATGTCATTAGCTTCTTTTGGTTAACACGAAAAATGGGATAGATCTATGAGAAAGCTTATTCACTTCAATAGGATCGATTACAATTGGATACCAAAAGAGTTGACTGCGGAGCCGTATGAGGTAGGAAACTCTCAAGTACGGTTCGAAGGGAAGGAATTAACCAGCCTATTCCGACCGGGGAGAACAGGCCATTCGACAAGGCGATTCTGACGTTGCAGAGGCTTGGTTCGATCAAGCCGCTGAGTATTGGAAACAAGCTATAGCACTTACTCCGAGTAATTATATTGAAGCACATAATTGGTTGAAGATCACGAGGCGTTTCGAATAAAAGATGACACCATTTCTTTCGTGGAATTCAGTTAGTCTAATTTCTTGTTTGTTAACCTCCTCAGTCAACTAAAATCAAGTATTCCGCTGGGAAGAACCAATCAAAGAATTTCATTATATCCCTTCTAAGCCTTCAAGTTCGGTTGCTAGTTCGGAGGGATAAAAGAGCGACAGAGAGCGTCCCAACTCTACTTTGTTCTTCTCTTGCTTTTTTCGACAAAAACCTGACTCTGAAAGCGACTAAAAGAGACTTGGAATCGCTGAATCTAGATCCCAGAAGATCTTGGAGTAATGGCTACTGGCTGTTCGCGCGATTTGAACTAGAGTCTATTGTATGGAAATCAGACGGCGCAGTTCCATTTAAGAACTTGGAATTGAGATCTAAAGATAGGACAAACAAAAAGTAGTTTTTGCATCAATCGAAAGCCCGCACGGGTTTTTTGAGGATTCAAAGGGTCCGTTGAGCGCCTCCTGGCTATGTCATAATAGATCCGAACACTTGCCCCGGATCGACTTCCAGATCAGAATTGCTCTAGTGAATAACGAAAGAAACTACATAGATGGCAGATAGAAAGATAGAAGCGAAAGAGACGCATTCTATCTCTTTTAGATTCACTAATTATTTCACTGTTGGCAGGTCTCTTTGTATGTGTTGTCCGGAAAGAGGAGGACTCAATGATTATTCGTTCGCCGGAACCGGAAGTCAAAATTTTGGTAGATAGGGATCACATAAAAACTTCTTTCGAGGAATGGGCTAGACCGGGCCATTTCTCAAGAACAATAGCGAAAGGCCCTGAAACTACCACTTGGATCTGGAACCTACATGCTGATGCTCACGATTTCGATAGCCATACCGGTGATTTGGAGGAGATCTCTCGAAAAGTATTTAGTGCACATTTCGGTCAACTCTCCATCATCTTTCTTTGGCTGAGTGGCATGTATTTCCACGGTGCTCGTTTTTCCAATTATGAAGCATGGCTAAGCGATCCGACTCACATTGGGCCTAGTGCCCAGGTGGTTTGGCCAATAGTGGG